CCCACCAGATAAAAAATGAGATCCATAACATCTATGTCAGCTTTTTTTACGAATGCATCTAAAGCTACTTGCTTTTTAGATGATCCCTCTAGAAGAGGGGGATTCTATCAAATCTTTCTAGTCTCTAGTCTAGTTACTTCGTTCCCTATTTCTTTTCTACTCGTGGGATCCTAAGGAAAATAATTTTGTTTCTACCGAGCTGAAACAAGAAGCCGAGGGTTCTAGTAAACCAAAACCATCATTTTCTAGCTATTTGGCTTCAATCTCTCCCTTTTTCAGCGCAAAGATTGAAGATTTAGTTACGATTGAAAGTGTTGTACTATCATCCATAGATCTTTTATTCATACTCATTTAATTGGAAGAATTGAACCAATCAAAAAAATTATGCTTCTCGACTCCATAATCCAATTCTTTTTATTCAAATTCTGATTGCCTTTTGGATAGAAATCGTGAGAATGTATATTCTTTCCTCAAATGTCCTATTGAGGGGTAAAGGATTAAATCTTTTTAAGAAATAAAGTTTTTGATCGGAATATGAAATATGAAAAAAATGGAAAGACCCCTTAACTATTTAAGTTGTTAATAGAACGAATCACACTTTTACCACTAAACTATACCCGCTACATATTCATTATTGGATATGAATGCACCATTTGTCCAACAAATGTAATCAGACGCAGTCAAGATAGCATCAGAATCATGAGAATTCCAGCATTAACACGTATTTTGTTCCGCCGCGGCGCGGGATTGAAAACTTGAAAAAAAAAAATAGGTGAATAGCAAAAAGTTTAGTCAAATTTAAATAGTGTACTAAAGTTATAAGTATTTTTTTTTTGAAACCTCCCTTCACTTGAACTTCTGAATTCGGGTAAATCGGGCCTCAAACTTTCAAGCTTGTCCTTTGCTTTGAACAAGTAAAGGATTTATAGTCTCAATTTAGAAATATGTGTTTTCTATTTGATATTATTTCTCTTATAAGATATATTTCTTTTCAAAAGATATCTAATATTGAATATTTCAATATAGAATATATCATATTAATATAGAATTCTAGAATATATAGAATATTCTATATTAATCTAGATATAGATAATTTATTAAAGAATTTCTAATAATTAGGAATGGCAATGAAAATTATTCTTCTTGTTTCAATAACAATTTTTCTTCGTTGGAACAAAAGAAGTACTGGCCCGGCCAGTACTTCTACTTAACCAGACCAGGCCGGGGAAATGAACCTTTTGTACAAAATAAAATAAGTAAGGTATTCTTTCTTTTCTATTGGAGAAATCTGTTTCGAATCATTGAAGTAAAATAAAGATTGTTCTCAATCTTGACTTCACGTGTTAAATCACATGATAAATTTCCAATTTGGAATGGGGAGAGATGGCTGAGTGGACTAAAGCGTCGGATTGCTAATCCGTTGTACGAATTATTCGTACCGAGGGTTCGAATCCCTCTCTCTCCGACCCCCCTGATCACTTGAGATTTTAGAATTGGAATAAATTTCGATTATTTTCTTTTATGAATCTTTTATCTTTATCTAGCATCTATTCCATTTATTTATACATTTACCTATGAAAAAACAAGGAAAAAGTAAAAACGAATCTCATCTCTTTTTTTATTCTTCACGCCCAGGATTACGCCCCGGATCATTAGATAAGAATCCGAAGATGAAGAGAGAAACAAAGAATATTACTACTGTGTAAACGAATAGTTTAAGAGTAAGCATTACAAATCTCCAAGATAAGATCATTTTTTTTGAAGGAAATAGATCACCTATTTTACGACACACACTATATACTATTTTGATATGACGCTTTAAAGATGAAAAAAAAAGGAAGTTTTTTTTTTTTGAAATTTATTTTCACGAATTTATTTCTAATGTAATAAGATTCGTATTTTTTCGTTACCAAAGATTTCTTGCCATATCCATATCTATACATAGGTATTGTATGGGATCTTATAAAGGAAAGGTCAGAACAAAAGAAGAAATAAGCTGATTAAAGATAAAGATCATCGCCCCCTTCCCTTATGAAAATTCAATTTCAATAGAAAATATAAAATACCAGAATTTCGCTTTTTGAATCGAGGGTTCCTAATGTCCAGACTTATCTGAATCTTCTTTCTGATCTTATTGATTTTCAGAATCAAAATATCATCTTTTTTTTATCGAAGAAATTATGAATTGAATAGAGATTCCGTTTTTATCGAAAACTTACAGCAGCTTGCCAAACAAAGGCTAAGAGAAAAAAGAATAAAGGGATAACCGGCATAACGTCTACGATTGGATTGAAAAAGGCATAAGCCTCGGGCAATTTGGCGAAGAAAAAACTACTCGAATAAAGGGTAGAATTAAGACAGATACAGATTAAACTAAAGATATTAAACATAACAAATATTCTTTTCTTGTTCTTAAAGATTCAAATTAAATTGAAATGATAATAAATTATCAGATTGGATTGAATTGTTTTTCTGAGGAAAAATTTAAAATAAAAAGGCAGATAAAAGAAAGAAATTCTTCTTTTTCTTTGACTTCTACCCAATCAAGAATCCTTCCTTACATTCTACAATCAAATAAGAATACAAGGAATTCTATTTTCATACAATATCTTAATTGAATTCTAACTAATGATCAATTAATCTTTTTGATTCTATATCTATTGTGTTGAATCCTAGCGACAAGATGTCCTATATTTCTTTTGGTTGGTTATTGACGAATAACCAATATTTAGCTTAGTTTTTCTTAGACCAAATAAAAATGGGGCGTGGCCAAGCGGTAAGGCAACGGGTTTTGGTCCCGTTACTCGGAGGTTCGAATCCTTCCGTCCCAGATCTTTTGCATCAGAAACGAAAGATTCTTCTCTATTGAAATTTCATTAAACAATCTTCTGTTTAATGTTGGATACAATGTTATCCAATCTTAATTCTAAGAATGATTCTTAGAATCATATCTTTTTTTTTTTTTTCCTTTTTTACTAAAGTATTTTTTTTCTTAAATATTCGTGATTACTTTCGTTAACGATTATTTGTTTTATATGATGGAGATGGATGCGAAAAGATCAGAATCCTCGGATTCTGATCTTCTCGTTGATCTTACCTTACACGAGACTTTTCCACTCCATAATAATGAAAACAAAGAAACTTTATTCTCAAACTATCTCTCTGTTTTAAATTAAATGAAAATCAGATTCAATTGGAGACGGTAAATAATAAGTCAATCATAATATTAGAATCATAAAATCATAATTCATAAATAATAAATGAGAAAATATTCATAATTCATATTTCATATTAGAATATATGAATTTAGAATTTCATTAAAATTCTTTTATTTAAGATATTTGATATTATCAATTTTGAATATTAGAGATTCTCAATATATTTTCATTTCTAATACAGAAATACATAATTCTTACATAAGAATATATATTGTATATTTTTCTTTTTAATATTATTTAAGATTATCTTCTAATTCTATAATTTAGAATTGAATATTTATGAATATTTCAATGAAATATTTAGTTTAGTATATTATTTAGTTAGTATAGTATTTAGTTAAAGTGGATAAAAACTTTTATCCATTCATGGGGATTTCTTTTTCATTTGAATGAAAGTAAAGTCAAAGGCTTTTTTTGAGGTTTCTAATTTCTTTTTTTTTTTTTTTAAGAAAAAGAGGGATCTTTTATGATGGACAATCCCGAAAGATCTGTTGAAGATGTAAATAAGTTTGCTTAAAACTGATTTGTTTTTTTCATGTGATATTATTCATATGAGAAAATATGGGGTAAATTTCAGTGAAATCCTTTCCGGATAAACACTTATCTATCCATAGATAGATAAGTGTAGATTATTATGTATCGGTTTAGCCAATGACTATTCATGATTCCTTATTGAATCAATTGCATACGGTTCCAAATTAAAATAAAATGAGAGGGATGTTATGGTAAAACTTCGTTTGAAACGATGTGGTAGAAAGCAACGTGCGACTTGAAGGACATGATTGGCTGTGGATTCTGATATCCACCATTTTCTATACGAATGAAGATGCTCTTGTCTCGACATAGTTTGTTCTGCTAGGAACCTAATTGAATTTGTCTTGGGTTGCTAAATAAAGATACTAATGATATATAAAGGTATAGCATATGATGGAGCTCGAGCAAAAATGATTGATTCATTTATCGGGGGAATAATCTAGGGTTAGTGACAATCAATAAGTTAGACCAACTTTGTAAATATATCATCAATATCTAAATATAGATAAATGGAGAGGTTCGGATTTGAACAAGTTTTAAATGCAAAAATAAGATTTGTCGAAATCTTCAAACTGTTTCGATCAAGAGTGTATCAAAAATGAATCAATCTTTCGTATGATTTTTTTATTTTCCATAGAAAGAACAAAAAACAAAGGGTATGTTGCTGCCTTTTTGAAAAGGAGTAAGGATCACCGAAGTAATGTCTAAACCTAATGATTTAACAAAGCGCAAAGCAAAGACAACAAATTCCGGAACAAGGAAACACTATTTTCACTTGTCTCAACAATTGGATCAGAATGAGTAAAAAAAAGAGATCTGAAAGGAGACAAAAAAAGAGGTTAGAGACAGCTCAATAAATTCGAAAGATTTCCTTTCGAACTCTTTCAAAACTATCCAACTTGAGTTAGGAGTACAAATGAAATTTCTTTTTTTTGTAAAGAAGGAAAAAAAGGCTCAAATTACAGTCTAATTCTTTATGGATCCATTTCTCTTTCTATTTCTATCTATATAGATAGAAATAGAAATTATAGAAATTAGAATCATTTTTTCTTGAGCCGTATGAGGAGAAAACCTCCTATACGTTTCTAGGGGGGCATCTTTTATCTACATCTATCCCAATGAGCCATCTATCGAATCGTTGCAATTGATGTTCGATCCCGAAGAGAAGGAAGAGATCTTCGAAAGGTAGGTTTTTATGATCCGATAAAGAATCAAACTTATTCAAATGTTCCTGCTATTTTAGATTTCCTTGAAAAAGGTGCTCAACCCACAGGAACTGTTTATGATATTTTAAGGAAGGCAGAATTCTTTAAATAATTTCGAGTTTCTTTTGATAAAAAAGAAAGGAAAAACAAGAATCATGAATAAAAAAAGGATAGGGTAACTAGTACCTATCTTTAGTGTAATTCTTTCTTCAAAGTTTCTTCTTTTCTTGTTCTATTCATACTTATTTTCTTCTTCTTTTTCTTATTTTTTTTCTTGCTTCTTTTTGTGGAACCCCCCAACAAGGGGGGTAATCTTTCTTCTTGTATTTGTATTGTACCTTTCTTTTTTTGATTAAAGAAAGCCGCTATCTTTTCTATCTCTACCTTTTCCTTATTCCTTATTCTTTTTCCGCTCAAAGTTCTTATTTCTTCTTTATGTTGTGCTAATCCAACACAAATTTAGATAGAATTTCTTGAAATTTCTTTCTTTCTAAAAAGTCCATTCATATTGACAATGGCGTCTCAAACAAATATAATTTGATCGTATATAAATAGATCTTTTTATCCCCATTCCCTATTGGCTCTTTCCTTCGCTTTAGTAAAATGGATGGGTTTGCTGGATTTCTTTTTTTTTTTTTTTTATTTCGATCTTATCTACACTTCATATTAATCCGGGTTGCTAACTCAACGGTAGAGTACTCGGCTTTTAATTGCGACTATGATCTTTTACACATTTGGATGAAGAAATTCGTCTAGACTATTGGTAGAGTTTATAAGACCGCGACTGATCCTGAAAGGTAATGAATGGAAAAAAGAGCATGTCGCAAAAAGAATAGAAAAATATCAAAAAGAATAATCTAATCAAAGAAGATTTCTAGTACTCATAATAGAAATAGAACGAGAATCTTTCTTTTTAGAACAATTTTTAAGTTCAGTAAAGTATTTCGGGTCTAGTGAATAAATGGATAGAGCCTTATGGTTCCAATTCGAGTAAGACAAAAAAGCAACGAGCTTCCTTTCTTAATTTGAATAATTACCCGATTGAATTACTAATTATACGTTAAAAATAGATTAGTGCCTGATGTGGTAAAAGGTTCTCTTGTGAATTGTGAGTGGACCATTGATTCTTTTTTTTTATTAATCCTAATTATTCTTTATTATGGATTGGAGACGGATGTGTAGAAGAAATAGTATAGTGATAAAAAAGGAATCTTTTCCAAAGTCAAAAGAGTGATTGGGTTGCGAAAATAAAAGATTTTTACCCCTTTTCCTTCTTTTTCTTATTGTTCTTTTCTATTTTCTTTTATTGTTATTCTAGTTATATTAACAAAGAAAAGAAAACAAAATTGGATAGAAAGGGAAAGAAAAAAGATCTGTAGATTGGGCTCTCTGTCTCCGGGGTATATATTCTTTATTTGTTCTTACTTTTCTAGAATCTTTTACTTCTTAGATTCTCTTTATTTTTTTTACATCACAGTACAGTATAAAAGTAGATATTATTTATAGTAAAAGTATAGACAGTGTCTAGTCTATATTAATACTAGACTATATTCTTAGAATTCTTTCTTAGAATAATAGAATAAGAAGATTTTTATTCTATTATTATTCTAGTTTATTAGAGTTAGAAGTTCTACTATTTTAGTAGAAAAAAATAGTAATATAAGATAAACAATATACTACATATAACATACGCATACGCCGTTCTGACCATATCGCACTATGTATCATTTCATAAAACAAGAAGTGCCTCCCTTTTTTGGTTATAGTATAAAGTATAAATGTGTTTCAATGACAGAATTACAAGGATATTTAGATTGAAAAAAGATAGATTTCGTCAACAAAACTTCCTATATCCGCTACTCCTTCAGGAGTATATTTACTCACTTGCTCATTATCATAGCTTCAATAGTTTGATTTTTTACGAACCTGTGGAAATTCTCGGTTATGACAATAAATCTAGTTTAGTACTTGTGAAACGCTTAATTACTCGAATGTATCAACAGAAATCTTTGATTTCTTCGGTGAATGATTCTAACCAAAATGTATTTTGGGGCCAAAATAATTCTTTTTATTCTCATTTTTCTTATCAAATGGTATCAGAAGGTTTTGGAGTCATTCTGGAAATTCCATTCTCGTCGCGATTAGTATCTTCCCTTGAAGAAAAAAGAATACCAAAATCTCAGAATTTACGATCTATTCATTCAATATTTCCCTTTTTAGAGGATAAATTGTCACATTTAAATTATGTGTCAGATCTACTAATACCCCATCCCATCCATCTGGAAATCTTGGTTCAAATCCTTCAATGCTGGATCAAAGATGTTTCTTCTTTGCATTTCTTGCGATTGTTTTTCCACGAATATCATAATTTGAATAGTCTCATTACTTCAAAGAAATCCATTTACGTCTTTTCAAAAAGAAAGAAAAGATTCTTTTGGTTCCTACATAATTCTTATGTATATGAATGCGAATATCTATTCCTGTTTCTTCGTAAACAGTCTTCTTATTTACGATCAATATCTTTTGGAGTCTTTCTTGAGCGA